TTTTTTTCATTCCCGAGGAAGTACATATTTTGCCCGAATCTTGTTCTATAATGGTACAAAACAATAGTATCATTGGAGTAGATACACGAATTACTTTAAATACAAGAAGCCGAGCGGGCGGATTGGTCCGAGTGGAGAGAAAAAAAAAAAGGATTGAACTTAAAATCTTTTCTGGAGATATCCATTTTCCTGGAAAGATGGATAAGATATCCCGACACAGTGGTATCTTTATACCGCTTGGAACGGCAAAAAAAAATGCTAAGGAATCAAAAAAAAAATTGAAAAATTGGATTTATGTCCAATGGATCACACCTAACAAGAAAAAGTATTTTGTTTTGGCTCGACCCGTAATTATATATGAAATAGCAGACAGTATAAATTTCGTAACACTTTTCTCCCAGGATCTGTTGCACGAAAGGGATAATCTGGAACTTAGAGTTCTCAATTATATCCTTTATGGAAATGGCAAACCAATTCGGGGAATTTATGGCACAAGTATTCAATTAGTTCGGACTTGTTTATTGTTGAATTGGGACCAAGACAAAAAAAGTTCTTCTGTTGAAGAGGCCCACGCTTCTTTTGTTGAAGTAAATACAAATGGTCTAATTCGAGATTTCCTGCGAATCGATTTAGTAAAATCCCATATTTCGTATATTAGAAAAAGGAAAGATCCGTCAGGTTCAGGATTGATCTTTGGTGAGAGATCAGATCCCAAGAATATCAATCCATTTTATTCTATTTATTCCAAGGCAAGGATTCAACAATCATTTAGTCAAAATCAAGTAACTATTCGTACGTTGTTGAATAGGAATAAGGAATCCCAATCTTTGATAATTTTGTCATCATCTAATTGTTTTCAAATGGGTCCATTCAACGATGCAAAATATTACAATGTAATAAAAAAAGAATCGATGAAAAAAGATACTCTAATTCCAATTAGGAATTCCTTGGGGCCTTTAGGATTAGGAAGAGCCCCTCAAATTGCGAATTTTTATTCATTTTACTATTTAATAACTTATAATCCGATCTCGGTAACTAAATATTTACAACTTGACAATTTAAAACAGACTTTTCAAGTATTTAAATATTATTTAATGGATGAAAACGGTAGGATTTATAATCCTGATCCATGCAGTAACACCGTTTTGAATCCATTCCATTTGAATTGGCATTTTCTCCATCATAATTATTGCGAAGAAACATCTACAATAATTAGTCTTGGGCAGTTTCTTTGTGAAAATGTATGTATAGCCAAAAACGGACCACACCTAAAATCGGGTCAAGTTCTAATTGTTCAAATTAACTCTGTAGTAATAAGATCAGCTAAACCTTATTTGGCCACTCTGGGAGCAACTGTTCATGGCCATTATGGAGAAATCCTTTACAAAGGAGATACATTAGTTACATTTATATATGAAAAATCGAGATCTGGAGATATAACGCAAGGTCTTCCAAAAGTGGAACAAGTGTTAGAAGTTCGTTCGATTAATTCAATATCGATGAACCTAGAAAAGAGGATTGAGGGTTGGAGCGAGCGTATAGCAAAAATTCTTGGAATTCCCTGGGGATTCTTGATTGGTGCTGAGCTAACTATAGTACAAAGTCGTATCTCTTTGGTTAATAAGATTCAAAAAGTTTATCGATCTCAGGGAGTGCAGATTCATAATCGACATATAGAGATTATTGTACGTCAAATAACATCAAAAGTGTTGGTTTCAGAAGATAGAATGGCTAATGTTTTTTCACCGGGAGAACTAATTGAATTGTTGCGGGCGGAACGAACAGGGCGTGCTTTGGAAGAAGGGAGCTGTTACCGAGCCATCTTATTGGGAATAACGAAAGCATCTCTAAATACTCAAAGTTTTATATCCGAAGCGAGTTTTCAAGAAACTGCTCGAGTTTTAGCAAAAGCCGCTCTCCGAGGTCGTATCGATTGGTTGAAAGGTCTGAAAGAGAACGTTGTTCTAGGGGGGATGGTACCCGTTGGTACTGGATTCAAAGGATTAGTGCAACGTTCAAGGCAATCTAACAACATTCCTTTCGAAACCAAAAAGAATGATTTATTCGAGGTGGAAATGAGAGATATGTTGTTCCACCACAGAGAATTATTTGATTTTTTCATTTCAAAGAATTTACACGATACACCCAAACAATCATTGGGAGGATTTAATGATTCCTAAGAGCGGATTCTTAACTATTTGTGGTCATTTTTTTGGTAATAAAAATAATAACAAATAGAATAGAAAGAAATTAATGGCTTGAATCGTGTATCAACGGCTAATATCCGTTAGAGGTAGAAAAGAAGGTTCCATCGGAACAATTATTTATTTCTATTTCAGGGTACCTCGTCTCTTTTTTTTTTAAAAAAAAAAAAGAGAGAAAGTGTGGGGAGAGAAATGACAAGAAGATATTGGAACATCAATTTGGAAGAGATGATGGAAGCAGGAGTTCATTTTGGTCATGGTACTAGTAAATGGAATCCTAGAATGGCACCCTATATATCTTCAAAGCGTAAAGGTATTCATATTTTAAATCTTATTAGAACCGCTCGTTTTTTATCAGAAGCTTGTGATTTAGTTTTTGATGCAGCAAGTAAGGGAAAACAATTCTTAATTGTTGGTACCAAAAATAAAGCAGCTGATTCAGTAGCACGGGCTGCAATAAGGGCTCGTTGTCATTATGTTAATAAAAAATGGCTCGGTGGAATGTTAACGAATTGGTATACTACGGAAACCATACTTCATAAGTTCAGGGACTTGAGAACGGAACAAAAGATGGGGAGGCTCCACCGTCTTCCGAAACGAGATTCAGCTATGTTGAAGAGACAATTATCTCACTTGCAAACATATCTGGGCGGGATTAAATATATGACGAGATTACCCGATATTGTAATAATTGTTGATCAGCAAGAAGAATATACGGCTCTTCGAGAATGTATCATTTTGGGAATTCCAACGATTTGTTTAATCGATACAAATTGTGACCCCGATCTCGCAGATATTTCGATTCCAGCAAATGATGACGCTATAGCTTCAATCCGATTAATTCTTAACAAATTAGTATTTGCAATTTGTGAGGGTCGTTCTAGCTATATACGAAATCCGTGATTAATAATAAGATAAATCAATTATTTTTTGAACTCCATAAATTTATGAAATCGGTTACGATTCCTTAATCACACAAAAGAGATACAAGTAACTAGGGGTATTATGCGATTAGTTGATATCCAAAATATATAATTTAAGTAGGCAAGTCAAAAAATAGATGGTTGAATCAAAATAATTTTTTAAAGTTCTATTTCTTTTAGAGGGCAATATGAATGTTCTATTATGTTCTATCAACACACTAAAAGGGTTATACGATATATCTGGTGTGGAAGTCGGCCAACATTTCTATTGGCAAATAGGAGGTTTTCAAGTACATGCCCAAGTACTTATTACTTCTTGGGTTGTAATTGCTATCTTATTAGGTTCAGCTATTATAGCTGTTCGTAATCCACAAACCATTCCTAGTGACAGTCAGAATTTCTTCGAATATGTCCTTGAATTCATTCGAGACGTGAGCAAAACTCAAATTGGAGAAGAATACGTTCCATGGGTTTCCTTTATTGGAACTTTGTTTCTATTTATTTTTGTTTCGAATTGGTCAGGTGCTCTTTTACCTTGGAAAATCATACAGTTACCTCATGGGGAATTAGCCGCACCTACAAATGATATAAATACTACCGTTGCTTTAGCTTTACTCACGTCAGTAGCATATTTTTATGCGGGTCTTACCAAAAAAGGATTAGGTTATTTTGGTAAATACATTCAACCAACTCCAATCCTTTTACCCATTAATATCTTAGAAGATTTCACAAAACCCTTATCACTTAGTTTTCGACTTTTCGGAAATATATTAGCTGATGAATTAGTAGTTGTTGTTCTTGTTTCTTTAGTACCTTCAGTCGTTCCTATACCTGTCATGTTACTTGGATTATTTACAAGTGGTATTCAAGCTCTTATTTTTGCAACTTTAGCTGCGGCTTATATTGGCGAATCCATGGAGGGTCATCATTGACTAGTTTTCGAAATAGGCTTTTTTTAACGTAAGACTTACACAATATATGCGTGGATCAAGATAATCTGCTAGGGGAACATAACATAATAGATATAAATATAAAAATTATATAATAAATTAGGTATAAATAAAATATATACGATCTATAATAGTAAAAAAAGCTTAAGATCTTAGAGATATTAGAGAGTTGCAACAAACAGGGAAGTAAAAAAAAAGGAAAGAGATCTAAAAGATCTTTTTCCTAAAATTCCAGTCGGTTCATTTATACCCCCTCCAATGAATATTCTCTTTATATTGTTTTGTTCATTTCATTCCAATATTCAATATTATTAGCTATTATTAATCATAATCTGAATAATAATTCTTATGGTATTACTTATAGTATTATGGCGCGCTATTTTAAAAAAAGATGTTATTGTTATATAGAATGATATATAGAATGATGCCCATTCAAGTTGATTTCATCCAATTCAACGATTGACCAAAAGAGAATTTTAATAAATAATAAATTACATTAACTTAGATCAATCAAATACTGATATTTCGATGCAATGATTCGATCTAACGAATTTGTCCATGTAGATTGATTGTACCCATGTGGTCAAATAATAAAAGAAAAATAAAAATTTTCAAAAAACAGATTAGTTAGGGGAGAGGGAGCCGAACTAGATGTATGTAATCTAATTGCTATAATATAACTCTTGTTAATAATGATTCTAGAATCCAATTGAATGTAAGATATGAATACTTGATTTACGTTATGGAAGAAACACATGTATATATGATATTAATTAGATATTAATTAGTTATATATGAACTAAAGATATAACTAATTAATATCTAATACTGTGAATTTAGATAGGGATTCCAATAGAATAGAAGTCTTTCCCTTTCGTTTGTAATTGTAAATTGAATATTTTTAAAATGAATAAAGTGAATATTGAATGAATAAAGAGATTCAATCAAAAAAAAACGAAAAATTAAAATAGAATGGTTTGGAAAAAAGAAAGAAATGGAAGAACAAAAGTCATATGGATTCACAAAAATTATGTGAATAGAAACTAAAAAAAAAAGAAATATCGATGTAGTTCTGATGATTCAATAATATTATTACTTCAATTTAGAGTTCTTAATTCCTTCGACTGTATAGATCTTAGCAATGGAATAATTAAGTTATAATTTTTTAGTTGATCGTATCATTAACTATTTACTTATTTTGGTGTGAGGAACTTATCATGAATCCACTGATTTCTGCCGCTTCCGTTATTGCTGCTGGGTTGGCCGTCGGTCTTGCTTCTATTGGACCTGGGGTTGGTCAAGGTACTGCTGCGGGCCAAGCTGTAGAAGGGATTGCGAGACAGCCCGAGGCGGAGGGAAAAATACGAGGTACTTTATTGCTTAGTCTGGCTTTTATGGAAGCTTTAACAATTTATGGACTGGTTGTAGCCTTAGCGCTTTTATTTGCGAATCCCTTTGTTTAATCCTATAAACAATACGTATTTTTTCTTAGTTTATTTCCTTGGACTTACTGCTCTCGCTTTTTAGAATTAAATTCGATTAAGATTTCACTCCTACAATTATTTATTTGTTGGGACAATAACCCATGGGAAGGACTGATTGGAGGATGAGGAATTAGCATACCGACTCGCCTTCTTCCTTCCCCCTCTTATTCCAATGGAACATTTTTTGTAGGAAGTGTTACAATAAACGAGATATTTCGGAATTGACATAGGGACTGGTGCCTAATTCTAATAAAAATAAGTATCATTTTTTTTTCCAATTGAAAAAAAATCCATTTATTTAGAAATCAATATATTAGGAAATTACAAAAAAATAAAAGATAATTAGTCTATCTATATAGAAGATAGAAGAGGAGATCATATGAAAAATGTAACCGATTCTTTCCTTTCCTTGGGTTACTGGTCATCCGCCGGGAGCTTCGGGTTTAATACCGATATTTTAGCAACAAATCTAATAAATCTAAGTGTAGTGTTCGGTGTATTGATTTTTTTTGGAAAGGGAGTGTGTGCGAGTTGTTTATTTCAAGAATAGGCTGGATCCAACCAACTGCACTTTTTTTTTCGTTATAACTGAAAAGGTGCACGATCGCGCGAATTACTTTTGAATAAATTAATAAATCATATTTCAGAACCATAGCATTTCGCGATTCATTGGTAAATCTACTTTGATTCTCTATCAACCAATAATGTGGAACAATTAACATGGTTAAAGCTAAACCGTTTGAAGTCCACACTCGGCAAGGTACTCTTTCTACTACTAGGTTAATATTTTAATGTTAATATGCAAATGATTTCAAAATGAAAAGTTAGAAAAGAAAGTTTTTTCGATATAGAACACTCATATCGATAAAATGATTTGAACCCTTTCTTTTGATTTTTTCAATTTATTTATATTTATTGGAAAAAATTATGAGTATTTCAACCCCTCTTTTTTATCTAATGCTGAATCGATGACCTACGTATAAATTAAGAAGAATTCTTTGGATTTGAAAAAAAAAAGAAACAACGTTGCTGACAATTATTTGTTTGGTCAGAAGAGTCCTCCGAATATTCTGGTTTAGTGATCTGTTTTGAGATTTTTTTGAATATGAATAAAGAAGGGAGGATAGGCTCATTATATAAAAAAATATGGGAATTTCTCATAAATAATTGAAGTAATTGGGCGCGAGAGCCAAATGAATCGAAAGATTCATGTTTGGTTCGGGAAGGGATCGTGGAAATTTTTAAATAAATGGAAAGATAATCTACTTTCATTAAATGATTTATTAGATAATCGAAAACAGAAGATCTTGAAGACTATTCGAAATTCAGAAGAACTACGCGGGGTAGCCATTGAACAGTTGGAAAAAGCCCGGGCACGTTTAAGGAAAGTGGAAATGGAAGCGGATCAGTTTCGAGTGAATGGATACTCTGATATAGAACAAGAAAAGTTGAATTTGATTAATTCAACTTATAAAACTTTGGAACAATTAGAAATTTACAAAAATGAAACCATTTGTTTTGAACAACAAAGAGCGAGTAATCAAGTCCGACAACGGGTTTTCCAACAAGCCTTACAAGGAGCTCTAGGAACTCTGAATAGTTCTTTGAACAACGAGTTACATTTACGTACCATCAATGCTAATATTAGCATGTTTGGTACGTTGAAAGAAATAACCGATTAGTCCTTCTACTGTAGGCATTATTTTATTTTTTCAAAAAAAAAAAATAAATAAATAATTAAGAAATACTCATGGTAACCATTCGAGCAGATGAAATTAGTAATATTATTCGTGAACGTATTGAGCAATATAATAGAGAAATAAAGGTTGTAAATACCGGTACCGTACTTCAAGTAGGCGACGGCATTGCCCGTATTTATGGTCTTGATGAAGTAATGGCGGGTGAATTAGTAGAATTTGAAGAGGGTACAATAGGCATT